TTACTGATCAGTAATAATAATGCCAGTTATTTTAATCTGGTATATACAATAATCTGAATTTTTTATGGAATCCTAATTTTATCCCATAAAATTAATCAATCCAATTGAAAATAGGATTCGGATAGGGATACAAAAGAATAGTAAATTTTTGCATTTTCAAAAGAGAATAATTTGAATCTTAAAATTAAGAAAATTTTGTTGATTTGTTTCTAGATATAATTGATACGTTATTGAATTAGTATCATATATTAGAATGAGATGGAAGACAAGTCATGTGTGCATCTGTTTATTTTCATATAGCAGATATGGTACAGGATAGATAGGAAAAATGTATCATCAACGAATTTTCAATCGTGGGTACATATGTATCCTTAACATGCTGAAACGACTACCATTATTGGTATCAAACCAATAGCGATTCATACAAGCTAAATCTTCTAATCGATAATTGGGCCAAAGAAAAAATTTGAATTTAATTAATTTATCTCTATCAAGATCTTTATTTTCATCAAAAAATCGACTACAATTTTTGACCTTGTTCCCATTGCAAAATATTGGATTTCTATTCACATCATGCTTAGTCTTTGAATTGAAACAAATTAGAATTCTCAATTCTCTACGACATCTAGACGATAAAATATTTTCAGGAACAAGCAAATCATAATGATTTTTTTTTCTATTTCCGGTTATCCTTTGATGATGCCTTGAAATGGATTCATCAAAATCCTTATCCTTCTTATCAACATATCTTTGTTCTCGGTATCTTTGATTAGTTTGATGCCTACTCGTATGAACTAATGAAATACCTATGGTTTGATACATAATAAACTGTCCATCATTTTTTACAGACAGACGAAGGGGTTCGATAATTAATATCCCCCTTTTCATCAATTCTGTAAGAGTTAAATTCTTCTGAATCAGCATTATATCCAGATTAATTTCTCTCCTTTGAATAGAGGATATAGTAATTTTTCTTGGATTTCTCAGTCTAAGCAGGAGACAATATACTTTGATATTATTGATCATTCTTTGATTCAAAGCATTATCCCATCTCAATTGAAAAAGTAAATACTTTTTCAGGAAGAAATCTAGTTCTGCTTCGGTATTGCTCTTGTATTGTTTTTTCTTTTTACGGTTTTTCATGTTTGATTCTGAATAATCTTCTTCAATATCTTTTTGTTCGGTTGAGGGAACAGATACAAGATTTACTTGGTTTTGTGCATTTGATCTAAGATCTCTTTGGCCTGCAGATTCTTTTTCTTTTTTATTTTTATTCTTTAATTCCATTTTTTTTTTTTCATTCGAGGGTATAACCCCCTTTTGCTTTCTATTGATGTTTTTATTTTCACTACCATTTTCATTTATATTAAAAAAAAGTAATTTGCTTGGTATAAACCACGGTTTAATTTTATATGCATTATAAAGTAGTACAAATTCTGGGAAGAACCAAAGTTTCAGATTCGATATAGGACGACTTAGTATTTCTTCATTCATTCCCATCCAATCAAAAAATATTTTTTTTTGATTGGGTGAATTGATTTCTTGATCCTGAGGAATCGTAAGATAAAAAAGATCTTTTTTATCAATTTTATCAATTATTTGATAATTATTAGTCCCGGTTTTAGTATTTTTATTCTTGTTGGTATCGATCTTGATCCAGGCCTCAATATCGATTTTCTTTTTAAGACAAAAATGGAGAATTTTCCAATCAAAATATTTTCGATCCGGATTTTTTTCCATATACATAATATCACTTTTTCCTAAATAATTTTTGATAGGGATATCCCCTAGTATATCAAAAAATTTGCCCTTATGTTTATGTGTGTTGTAATTATAAAAACTCTCTCGATTCTTATTTACTTGGAATGGTGATCCATAAATATATGGGTCCCTCTTATTTTCATAATTAATAGATCTATAAGATAAAAGATTATATCTATAGTATTTTTGAAAATTCTCATTTTGATTTGGTAATGAATATACTTCGTAATCGTTTTGTTTTTTGTAATGAATTAATAGGTCTTTTTCATATGAATTCTCTTTGTTTAAATCTTGATTTTGAATTGTACGACATTTATTGATTCTATTTTTCCATTTTGCTGCTATTAATCTAGACCATCTAATCTGAGATAAATGGTATTGATAATGACCTCTTAACCAGTTTTTCCATTGATTTATTCCAGAATTCCGAAGTTTCTTATGTCTTAATTCATAATGAATTATTCCTTGTTTTCCAAAATAATCTTTTATTGAAGTCTTAAGAAAAAAAGACGTTCCGTGATATTGAAGAATAGATCTTAACTTATACAAGTTAAGAACTTGTGTTTGTGATATTTTGTAAAATACATATGCTTGTGACAAGGAGGATAAGTCAAAAAAATTCTGTGAATTCTTATTACTAATATTATAAAGTGACTTTTTTATAGTCGAAATAAAATTCATTTTATTTTGATTTGTTTTATTAATTCTTTTTTTATTTTTTTTATTATTGTAAATGGAT